AATCTCCAAAATAATACATAGGAATACCGCAAATAGAGCCATTGCGACACCCATCAAAGGGGTAGTTCCCCATCCAGGAGCCACTTTCCCATATTCTGAATTCAACGGTTTCAATAAAGCCCCTACAGTTGTTCGTCTTGGACCAGATCTAGAACTACCCTCAACGGTTTGTGTCGCCATAAATACTATTGGTTGAGATCTGTTGACTTTGTATACCCTTGCGTTGTAAATAAACGATCTTATCATAGATCCATTGTAGTCTGGAAAATCTCTAATAATGGAAACTGCAACCCTAGTCGCCATCTTTCTATCTGGTTCACTTGTAAGTTTTACCGGGTACGCCTTATATACTGCCTTTGGGCAACCCTCTGAACAATTAAGAGACCCATTCGAGGAACACGGAGACTAGTTGAAGTAATGAGCCTCCCCAACAGGGGAGGCTCATTACTTCAATTGAGATAACGAAAACTCATTTCACCTTTTTATTTTTAGTTGGAACCTTCGGTGGTTCTCGAAAAAAGATAGCGAAAAAAATGATCCCTAGAGTAGAGACTAAGAGAAATGTATAAACCAATGCTTCCATAGATTCGATCGTGGTTTACAATTATAGCTTCCACATCTGTTCATTTGGTGGGATCATCTCCCAGATAAAGAAAGGGCAAGAGTCAAAAGTCGGTGATCCAAAAATCAAGGTCTCTCTGATACCCTGTGTTAACTCAAAAAAATCAAATAAAGGCGAAAAGTACCAAAGAATGTTGTATCAGACTAACTGTCGCCTTGTAGTTGGATCTCCAAGTTTTTGGAATGCTCCAAATTCCACTTGAGCATCCAAATCTGGGTCAATGCCGGCAAAAACATCTCTGAACAAAGTTCTCGCACCGTGCCAAATGTGCCCGAAAAAGAAAAGCAAAGCAAATGAAGCATGGCCAAAAGTAAACCAACCCCTAGGGCTGCTACGAAAAACACCATCCGATTTCAAAGTAGCACGATCTAATTCAAAAATTTCACCCAATTGAGCGCGTCTAGCGTATTTTTTCACAGTAGCAGGATCCCTATAACTGACTCCATTGAGTTCACCACCATAAAACTCAACAGTTACACCGACTTGTTCGACACTATACTTCGACTCTGCCCTTCGAAAAGGAACGTCGGCTCTCACAATTCCGTCTCCGTCTACCAAAACGACTGGAAATGTTTCAAAAAAAGTAGGCATACGGCGTACAAAAAGCTCGCGGCCTTCTTTCTCTCTAAAGATAGGATGTCCTAACCAGCCAACCGCTATTCCATCCCCGTTGTCCATTGAGCCCGCTCTGAATAATCCCCCTTTAGCTGGATTATTTCCGATGTAATCATAAAAAGCTAATTTTTCTGGAATTTTAGACCAAGCTTCTGAGAAACTCTGATTTTCGGCTAGGCCGGCGCCAACTCTTCGATAAATTTCTTGCTGGAAGTATCCTTGATCCCATTGAAACCGGGTGGGACCAAATAATTCGATCGGGGTCGTTGCTGAACCATACCACATAGTTCCAGCAACAACAAAAGCTGCAAAAAAGACAGCAGCGATACTACTGGAAAGTACAGTTTCAATATTACCCATACGTAATCCTTTGTATAACCGTTGGGACGGACGGACACTAAGATGGAATAGGCCCGACAAAATACCCAATGTCCCTGCTGCAATATGATGAGAGGCTATTCCTCCTGGAACAAAAGGATCAAAACCCTCTACACCCCACGCAGGATGTACAGACTGTACTTTTCCCGTGAGTCCATAGGGATCGGACACCCATATTCCAGGACCATACAAGCCTGTTACATGAAATGCGCCAAACCCAAAGCAAGCTAGCCCTGAGAGAAATAAATGAATTCCAAAGATCTTGGGCAAATCCAAAGAAGGTTTTCCTGTACGCTCATCACAGAATATTTCTAGATCCCAATACACCCAATGCCAGATAGCTGCCAAGAAGCACAAGCCAGAAAATACAATATGTGCCCCGGCCACACCTTCGTAACTCCAAATACCCGGATTCGTTAGAGTGCCTCCTGCTATACTCCAACCGCCCCACGAATTGGTTATTCCTAACCGGGTCATGAAGGGTATAACGAACATACCTTGTCTCCACATCGGATCAAGAACGGGATCAGAGGGATCAAAAACAGCTAATTCGTATAGGGCCATCGACCCGGCCCAACCCGAAACTAGAGCAGTATGCATTATATGGACAGAAAGCAACCGACCGGGATCATTCAATACGACAGTATGAACACGATACCAAGGCAAACCCATGGAAAGACCTCTTTATCAAAGAAAAAAAAAAATAGACACTATGTAACTTTCTCGCATTGGGAGCTATGGACTTCCCCTTTTCAATGGATTATCTCGGAGCAAGGGTGAATGTTTATTCCATTCCCTTGGGAATAACGGACCTATTCTGTTTGTAGGAACAAATAGAAACAGATCTATTTTATACCCGATAAGTGTCAATACGCAATGGGGCAT